TTGGACTAAAAAAATGAAATATCCAGGCTCTGTTTATAAAAAACCCAATTGGTAATATATCTACGATTACTGCGCGTATGAAAAAGGATTCCTCTTTGTTATTGGTAAAGATATCCTATTTGTCAAGCGAGGGAATCTCAAACTAAATACTTGGTGAAAGATTTGAAATTAATTGAAAAAAGTGATAAAAAAGAAATGGTGATCAGAAGATTTGTCCTATATGTGCAAATCAATATCGGGCAGATCTTTACCCGGAGTAGAGCAGAAACCTAAAAAGATAAAAGAGACCTATTCACGAACAAGAAAATACCATCGTGATTTGGATTGAATCTTGATGAAATAATACATCAATGAGAAGTTAATTCGATTAATTTAGTGACTTTTTTCTATTCTAAGGAAGAACAAAAAAAGTCCAAAACGCGTCTTTATTGAAAAATCGAAGAAAAAGTCCTTTCGTTAGAAGTTAGAAAAAACCTGCTATCAAAAAAAAAAGAATAGAAAAAAATAAACAGGACTGGAATCTAGACATTGATTCTTTTTTTTTGCAATCTTCTTTGAACCGTATGCATTAAAAGGTGCACGTACGGTTCTTAAGGGATACAATTTTACCCTAATCAACCGACTTTATCGAGAAAGATTACTCTTTTTAGGCCAAGACGTTAATAGCGAGATCTCGAATCAACTTATTGGTCTTATGGTATATCTCAGTATCGAAGATGATACTAAGGATCTGTATTTGTTTATAAACTCTCCTGGCGGATGGGTAATAGCCGGATTAGCGATTTATGATACTATGCAATTTGTGCGACCAGAAATCCATACAGTATGCATGGGCTTAGCCGCGTCAATGGGATCCTTTCTCCTAGCTGCAGGAGAACTTACCAAACGTCTAGCATTCCCTCACGCTTGGCGCCAATGAGGTTTTTTATTTGAAAGACAAAAGAGAACTATGCCTTCGCCATATGAATATTAAGTAATAAGAAAGTAATAATAGCATGGCACTTCGAATTCGATATGAAAAATTTTTGTATTGTCTTTTTTCCAAAAGATTCGATTATGTATCGAGAGAGTAGTATGAGATAACAGGGATTTCCGATTTTCAATTATCTATCGGAAGTCCAATCCAGCGTCACAAACTTTTTTGTTTTCACACCGAAGGGCTCTTAAACAATATTTTTGTTATAAAAAAGAGCGCGAAAAAAGATTTTTTGGATAAAAAAAAGAAACTTTGGGATTGCTCAATCAAAGATATAAAAAAGAATCCATTTTAAAATAGAAAGCAACGGAGCCATCATAGTATTTTTTATAGCATTTTTGAACTCCTACGAAAGGAAGGGTGGCAATTTGATAATTTACCCATCTGGGGCTGATAAATTCTATTTTTATCTTTCTTCAATGGAGGGTAAAAGGGTCAATTTGATTCTAGAGCCGTATGCAATGCACAAAAGATGATGCCCGTACGGTTATATAATTCTATCTTTTTTCCTATTATTCTTTATCTTTCTTTTCTGTTCGTTTCATCACACCAGATAGAAAACCCTTGTATCATCAGGGTAATGATCCATCAACCTGCTGCTTCTTTTTATGAGGCGCAAACGGGAGAATTTATCCTGGAAGCGGAAGAGCTGCTGAAAATACGCGAAACCATCACAAGGGCTTATGCACAAAGGACGGGCAAACCATTATGGGTTGTATCTGAAGACTTGGAAAGAGACGTTTTTATGTCAGCAACAGAAGCCCAAGCTTATGGAATTATTGATCTTGTAGCAGTTGAATGAAAAAAAAAGATAGATTTTGTGCAAATCCGTGATTTTCTATTTTATCTCCGAGTTTACTATTCTATTAAATAGAAAAAATTCATAATCATCCGGTTAGGATCAATCTAAACCAGCCCATTATGTATATGATTCAACATGCCAACTATTAAACAACTTATTAGAACTACAAGACAGCCAATTCGAAATGTCACGAAATCCCCCGCTCTTGGGGGATGTCCTCAGCGTCGAGGAACATGTACTAGGGTGTATGTGCGACTCGTTTAGATCATAAGCTGACACAAAAAAAGAAAGAAAAACGCTTTCCAGTATGAATGATCAGTACCTATGAATAGAATAGAAGAAGGAACGCCACTATCTAAAAATAAGCAAATTGATCGCTTATATTGTGTATTAAAGTTTATGGTTTCCGTTGGTGCAAATCTAATCACCTGAATTTAAGATGATAAGCAATTCTCCATTGGTAGCAAATGGTTATCCATTAAGCGGAAGAAATCTTATTTAATTTAAATGAAAAAAAACATAAAAATAAAGTTCGCACTCGGTCAAGAACGGACTACAAGGGTCAGCTACCCAGCTAACTTTCATAATTAAATACCGTTACTGTATAGGCGGGTCTGATTGTGAAAGACCTATTACTGGATAATTCAGGGGTAGAGCCAAAGAGTGTGGTGTGAACCATACAAGTTCTCAATAACATTGATTAAATTAAATGAAATTAAAGGCTCCGGTGTATAGAGAAGACCTCACCGTTTAAGAAGTAACCATAGAAACGATGGAACCCACTATTTCTTTAATCCATTTAATTTATATTTCTTTTTTTTATTGAATCTATTTTTTTTGACACCTAGCAAAAAAAGATTTATTATTTCTTTCGTATTTTGCAGTAAAATACCTACAAAAAAAGAAAAAATCGTGGTTGGGAAGGTTATAGTAGCCAAAGCCATTGGAATCTTTTTTTTATACATTGGAAAAATCCGTTTGATTATTAATAGACCAGGAAAGGGGAAAAGAATAACTGAAAGAAAGGAAATCAATTAGTTATTTATCAAAGTCTTATTTATTAAATGACCAGAATTAAACGCGGATATATAGCTCGGAGACGTAGAACAAAAATTCGTTTATTTGCATCAAGCTTTCGAGGGGCTCATTCAAGACTTACTCGAACTATTACTCAACAGAAAATAAGAGCTTTAGTTTCGTCTCATCGGGATAGGGATAAGCAAAAGAGAGATTTTCGTCGTTTGTGGATCACTCGGATAAACGCAGTAATTCGAGAAACGCGAGTATCCTATAGTTATAGTTATAGTAAATTAATACATGATCTATACAAGAGACAGTTGCTTCTTAATCGTAAAATACTAGCACAAATAGCTATATCAAATAGGAATTGTCTTTATCTGATTTCCAACGAAATAAGAAGAAAAGAAGTAGATTGGAAAGAATACACCGGAAAAATTTAAATGAGGTTCCCCGGAGAATGAACTCCGGGAAGGGGAAGGGATGAAGTCGAAATTACTATGAGAAAAGATGTTTGTTAAAGTAGTCAAAACGAATGAACACGTTCAACAAAAAAAATCTTTTTTTCCGATTCGGCTTTTTTTTCTTACAACACGCGATAATAAAACATGGATTCTTATATTTGTTGAACAAAATACCAATCCGGGTTTGAGTTCGGATTGGAAGTCTGATTCAAGTGAACAAAGAATAAGCCTATTTATTATTTCTGATTCTAAGACTAGTAGTTCTAGCGGTCGACTCGGTTCTTTCAAATTGTTTCTCATTATTGAGAAAGGGTAACAAAGATAAAATACGAGCTTGTTTTATAGCAATAGTAATTAATCGTTGTTGTTTCAAGGTCAATCTATTCACTCGCCTAGATAATATTTTTCCTTGTTCACTAATAAATCGACTAATTAAACTCATGTTTCTATAATCAATTCGATCCCCCGATTCAATCGGGGGCAAACGCCTACGAAAAGATCGCTTGGACTTAAGAAAGGGTCGCTTGGATTTATCCATGGTTTGTTTGTTTAGTTTATTTCTTATTTTCTTATTCCGAAAATCCTATTTCTGAATTGTCATTTTAACCAAAAATAGGATGATTTAAATATGAATTTAAATATGAATATGTTCTATATAACGTGATTTTACCCCTGTCCTTGAAAGGCTTAGTTCGATCTATTTCTTTATTTCCCCATGAATCATATGTTTGTAACAATAGGGGCAGAATTTTCTCAATTCTAATCGATTAGGGGTATTGTGCCGGTTCTTTTGAGTAATATATCTGGAAATGCCCGTTGATGCCTTCTTAACATTAACACCATTTCGAATACAACCGGTACATTCCAAAATCACCGTTCCTCGTGCATCTTTCCTCTTGGCCATGAACCTCCTTTGGATTTTTGATTTATTCAACTCTTCCATTTTTTTGATTCGAAACAAAGAAAAAGGAAAGAAGGAAAAAAGAGAAGTTACTAACTTGAAATCCAATAAAATTCAATTTAAGTAATAATAAATCAAAGTAAAGCTAAAGCTGTAGTAAAAAAGAAGTAAGACTACGATTTCGAAACTATATTTCAATCCCAAGCCCGGTATTGCAGTTAAAGATCGTGTATTCTTATCCTAGACCCACATTTTATACTCTACCCCACCCCCGTTCCTCTATTAATTCATTTAATTCGAACCTGAACCCGAGTCTCACAGACGTTGAATACACATTTATTCTTTCTCTTTCGTCCCTTATTCTAATATTCTAAAAATAAGAAATAAAGGGAAAAAAGAGAAAAAAGGGAGGGGGAAGGATTAGTCACAGATATTTGATTGTATCTCTAATCTTCTTCACTCCTTCCGATGTCAATAACTAGAATGAAAAAAGGGGAATGTCAACGCATCCGGGAAAAAACGATTAATCTCTATCAATAGACCTGCTAAAGCCCCGAACCATAGCGTACTTAGTACTGGGGCCACGGAGAGATATGTTTTTAGATCTCGCATTGAAAAACCTCCTTTTTTAGTAATACATAAAATAAAGATAATGCATATATATCAGATGCATATGTAATTAAGGGCCACTTAGAGTTGTACACGAAATCCCTAATTCAAATTGAAATGTACAATGATCCATAAGATTTTCCTTTTCTTATTATTATATGTTAAGATGTTAAATGAAACTAAAAAGACGAAATGGGCAGAAATCTTGTGTTTCTCCCTGCAAGAACTAGG